ACATCGCTAAGGAATCCGTAATTGACAGCAAGAGCTAAGAATCAATAAAAGGAAAATACCAATTCGATTCGAAATGTTCGCTCCTGTGGGAGTCGAACCCACCACATAGGCTTTTTCCTTGTTCTACCGAGATGAACTAAAGAGCGGTAACCCTTAAATCTTTGAAAGCATCTCTGAGCTCGGTCAAAGAAAAATACAATTAGAAATGCTCAATTCTGTAAGAGCTTATGTATCTTTCTTTTTCCGGTTACGGTAAATAACCAAAGAGCGAACCAAGGCTCTACTGCTAACCAGTCTTCTTTTCCGACTCCTTCCCCCGAAACCACCAGCTATTCTGACCTAATTCATGCGCCTACTTAACCAAGTGAAGCGGGCCCACTGAGAAGAGACCCTCCCCCCCGCTCTCTACCCGTTTACGATGTGGGCACGGTTATTATCTACTATAATATGATTATTTTACGATTATCGTCTCGGCTGTGTTTCTTTCTCGAATAGTTCCCGGCCAAAATGGGCCAGTTTGTTAAGTTTAAGAATGTTTTTTTGGGGGTCGGGTCTGTCCCTTGCTAAAATCCCCAGTGGATCTGGAGTCTCCTTGAGGTCTGGGATTCGTTCCTTCGTTGGGCTGGAACCGCTGTTCCCGGCTTCCGATGATTGTGAAAAAGACGAGTTTGAACTGTCCTTTTCGGAAATTAGAGCTTCGGAATTCGAGTCAGACCCCGAAGGAATCATATTGAAATAAAACAATTCCGTTGGTAACGAAGTATCCATAAGAGTGACAATGACTAAAGACATCAAGTTATTGAATCCTAGTTTTTGTAGATAGAAAGAGAAGGCCCATTTAAGGACTTTTTTTCCGATGGATATAAAAAAGTCGAAAACTCCAAGTAGATCCCCAAAAACGTGTAAAAACGGAACATAGTAGTAGAAATAAGCATGAATAAAGAATAGATTCTTCGTATTTGATTTCTTTTTCTCTTTGCTATCATTCCAAGCCCGTACCTTAGCTGTTCCTTAGCTTTCGAAGAAGCTAAGCTGTCCAGTATTCCAATCCGGTTAGGTTAGCATTCCAAGTCAGTTGAACTCCTTTTTGGTTGAGATTCAGACTCAGGGAAGATGACTCAGGCCCGATCGAGGTTATCTTCTTTCCTGTTTTTCACCATCCCCCGATACTCTTAGAAAAGTGCAATGCTTTCTCTGTGGTCGAAGTGGTTCATGTCCGGTCCGTAATCCATTAGCAGTCCACCTCAAGAGGGTAGAATTCCTCTCCTTTTAGGCGAGCTACTTCGTTCCTCTTGTTCCTATTCTCCGATTCGGAATCAGATCAGATCCCGAACTCCGGAATCAGTCTTTCGGGCTCGGGCTCTGTAGAGCGTTATAATGCGTCTTATGGTCCTCGTGTGGGTGATTTCCCCATCTGATTCGTGAAACCTTGGTATCTCAGTAAGAAGATCGCTGTCTGCTGGGATCTAGTCCATGAAAGAAAGACCTTTTCTCGGTCAATCCTTTCTAAGGAGCTTAGCTTCCCAACCATTGAACCGAACAACCCGGTGATTCCTCTTCCATCAATAGCTCTCTCGCTTTACACGGGGAACTACTTTTCATAGGCTGATCCGAATTAGGCTTAGGCTTTTTAGGTCTTCTACGCGCAGGCATACCCTTTCTTTCTTCTAGCTAGGGTGGGGACATGGATCTTCCATTACTCATTTGTGCTATCCCTGCCGTGAAAGATAAAATACTTATAATAGTATACCGACCCCTCCCTTACTCAACAGCCCCTCGTTAAGTATACTTCATTAAGTAAAGTACACTCCTTTGGTCTCGGTTTTAAACTACTTTCTTTTAGTCCAAACTGGGAAGAAGGCTTGCTTTTCGTTGATCTCTTACTAGTGAACCATCACTCGAACCTGGAACCGAAGGACTTGCCTTTTCGTTGAGCTAGGCCCGTAAACTATTTTAGGAGTTCCAAAGACGACATAGATGACCGAGGGCCGGCCCTTCTAGATGGAGCCAGGTTAGGTCACTTCGATCGCTTAAGCCCTTACTGCGATAGAGTAGGCCGCTTTAGTTGGCAAGGTTATATAGTATAGAATTCTGCCACCTGTGAAAGAAAGGTTTCGAAAGATGTTAAGAATGGCATTCCCTCCGATTGAGGAGAAAGAGCCAGCCGTAGTCCCACTAATGTAATACGGGGCAAGCCTTCGAGAGGCATCCTTATTGCTAGGCTTTTTACTCCTTTTCTCAGATAAGGGATCTCGCTAACCTCCCCTCTGTGAAACTCACTTTTAAGGAAGCAGATGAGCTATCACCCGTGCAAGCATCAGAATATGCATTCTCGCGATTTACAGAGTCCTTATGCCTTGCTCTTGAAAAAGAATAATCAAATCAAGCAACCTTCTTGTTATAGAACAGACATTCCATTCTTTGCTTTCCCAGCACTGACTGACCTCTCTGGTCGGATGTTACAGTCGGCTCTAGTTCTTAGTAAACTAGTAGTCTTTAAGTCGGAAATCGCTTTCACATCTCATATGACATCTGTACCAACAGACTTCTTCGGACACCAGTAAGGTAAGTAGCTACTCCAGCCGATCTAACTCCAGAGGATGCAGCTTATTTTAAGGATAAGTTAGCCCCTGCTCCTTCAGGGGATGCAGCAAGACTACCTTTTCATCGGAGTTCCACTTCTTCCTCAATCCACTCTAAGAAAAAGGCAAGTACAGCTACTCTACTTTAGAGTCGATCCAGCTTTCGCTTCCTTACTTCCCTCGGGGTCTCAATTAGGGTATGTGGTCCTAAAAGAAAGATCCTCTCTTGCCTCGCTGAAATAAAGGGTTTTCACTACCTCTTCAGAGGCCTCCCCTTCCGTACCTACTCCGCAAGGTCTCGCTCCTTTCACTTCCTCTTCAACAGGATATGACCCTTTTAGTGGCTATAGTGGCTATCGGACCGTACTTAGGAGCTTCAGCTGAATCATTTTCAACGTTCGGGGAAGGCCTTTCAAACCCGAAAACATAGTCAAAAAGGACCTAGCCTCGCGTCCATAACCGAGCCCGGAAGAGGAACCGAACCCCTGTAAAAAAGGGCCTCAAATGCGCATTTTGACCTTGAAGCAACTATCGAAAAGGATAATCTGACAAGCCCCAAGACTAAGAAGTTGATCCAACTCCGCCGTACCTTTCGTCTTCTTTTCTCATTTGAAAGTTTTCTACGGATTCGGTAGTAACGAGAACTCGGATTTACAACTGTAAGCCTGAGAGATGGCCTGGACCAGAAAGTCTTAAATTAAGTAGAGGCCGGGGGCAGCAGCAGAAGGTTGGACTGGAACCCGAGAAGGACAAAAACAATATCTCTTCGGTGGAAGTGACTGACGATCGGGCTTCAAGCAGCTAATCTGTAGCACCTGAACTCCTGAGCTTGCTTGGGTGAGTGGTGGGATGATAAATGGACTGGACTGGTCGACCCTCTCCAAAGTTTCCTGTGAATAAAGCCTTTCTTTAAAGAGCCATTTCGGTAGGTTTGACATTTAGTCATTAGAGGAAAGGAATAGCAGACCCTGAAGACCCAGACCGTGTAAAGCTACTCTCTCTAAACTAAATGGAAAAAGAGCTTATCTTATAGCAGCTCTACCAGGGAAGCTTCCTTCGGGATTAACCAATAGGGTAGAGGGATTTCTCGTAACATCAGAATAGAATCTTGAGGACGGGATCTTACTTACCTTAGTCGTCTTATAATCCTCTTTTGCTTTTGCAGCCCCCTGCTCAAGAGCCAAAACGGAAGATGAGATTCTGGCTTACAGGACGAAGACGAAAAGGCGTAAGCATAGGCTAGCCCGAAACGTGACTTTCTTTTTATTCTAACTTATTTACAAGGAAGCCAGAAGGCCTCAACGCTAGGCCTTTTTTCTATTTCCTCTTTCGCGCTTTGAATTCTTCTGCCGCTTTTGGTCATGGCCTTGGAATCTTGGGTACGGGGAAACTGTCTCGAGAGCCCAGCAATTGAGCCTTCTTCGCCACCCCTTCGAGAGTCAGCCCCATCGTCAAGCTTTCAGTCAAATCGCTAAGGGAAGTCTGGGTAAGCAGCTTTCGGGCTAGCTTTTTTTCCATGTTCAAAGAAAGTCTATGCTATGCCTATGCCTGCGCAGGAGACCTCTAAAAAAGCGAATTCCGCCTTTACGGAATAAAATAAGAAAAGAAGTCGATTCAAACCAAAGGCCTTTTTTGTCCTGCTGAAAAAGCTTAGTAAGCCGGTCTTCGAGAAGATCCAGCTCTCGAATCGGACGAAAAGGAAAAGGTATCCTATCCCCTAGGTGGCAGAGCAGCCTTTAGAGTTTAGAGTAGAGCTCACTTCCCCACTCGGTTCCTAATCTATGGATTACTAAAAGACTTCCGAGACCGGACATTACGCATTAGACTGATTGGACCACTTAAAAGGACCCCTTTTGCTTGGCTATTCTAGGCCTTCTTCTATTCGTACCTGCTTCCCTTTCTGCCCCCGCCATTAAAGCTTTCTGGTCCAGGTCATCTCTCAATAAGTAAGAGGAGGTTGAAGCTTATAGGTAGTAGCCTAAGCGCTAAGAAGCTCCAATCATGCTACTTCCACTATATGCTTAACACATTGAATTCGATGCTTGACTTCCTCATTATAACACTTTATTCACTTAAACTCGCTTCCTACTTGCTCACGATATGATCTTGACAGCCAAGTCACTCACTAAAGAAAAGACTTTTATTGTCATACGGCTCAATCAATCAGTGGGATAGCGCTGTCATCCTAGCTACGATCTTTCTGCGTAGAGTAGAGATGGATTCTTTCTTTATAATTAAAAATATTAATATTCACCGATCCATTCATTCAATTAAAAAAAGAGATAAACAGAGAAGAGATCGAGATGACTACCAAATGAATACAATAATTTTTGATTGTACGAGCTTAACTGAAGCTAAACCCAATCGAAAGAAAAACCCCAACAAACCAATCTTTGTTATGCCGTATGGAGCCGTTGTTTCTGTTCACGCATTCCCCTACTCTTACTCTTAATGTGGAGAACACAGCCACACATGGATTGTATCCACCTGTAAAGTACATACAGGGAGCTCTCTACAGTATCTATGCTACCTGCTAGTTCCTGTGGCCCATAGCTCACCGATTTCATGATCCTCTTCACCGTTTTGGTAAGTAAGAAGTGAGTCTGCGGTTTTGTAGACTTTTAGAAAGCGATAGCCCCCTTCTCGTGGCCTGTGTCTCCTTCCCGAGTCCGACTTAAGATGGAATGATCTTCCCTCTTTCTATCTTTCCCGTTGTATGATCTCAATGGTACTAACTACGAATACGGAGCCGTAGTTCTCCCATCTCTTACCAATACAGGACTTTTTACATATGGCATTCAGCTTAATCCCGCATACACCCTACCGACTAGTTTGCCATATGACTAACACAGGTAATCTCTACTATCAATTATATGAAAGATCGAACATCAAGATAAGAAGCGAGAGGGGACTAGCTTTTGTTCCTTTTGTTTTTGCCTTTTATAGAACCAACCAGCGGACAAATAAGGATATCAAGATCTTGTATGTACGATCAAGTTCTTAATAAATCCCCTTTTTCTCACCCCTAATAGATAGAACAGAACAACTAGAAAGAAGGCATTCCCTTCCCTCAAATAGTTGACTGGAGACCTTACCCCCCAGCAAGCAAAAGAGCTTAGAGTCTAGTAAGAAATTCTTTTGTGGTAACCCCTAATTGATGCGGATTTCCCAATGGATCTGTTGATTAGGAATCTTCCTCCAACAAGCAGCTTTACACCTGACAGCTTCAATGACCTCATGAACTAAAACTTATTTTTTTTCTCTATAAGCGGATGCTTTCAGCATCTCTGATTTCTCTCCTGCCTTATAAAATATACAGAAGCGGAGCAAGCTTGATGATCCAAACATAGAAGTTGTCAGCCGTAATAGTCTAACAGAGCCAATGCTATTCCTGTCTCCAAGAGTAAGTAACTTCCCCTATATATCTTGCACAGAGCTAAAATTGGATGCCAGACATAGCCGGAAAATGGACACAAAAACAGAAGTCCATAGTGTCCTCCTCAATAGCATAAAGAGAGCAATCTGAGACTTGAAACACCCCCAATTTCTTCAGTCTGTCAAGGCTAGCAAATTTCCTATGGCAAACAAGAAGGCAGGAGTGGTTTGGCAACAAGATTGAGGGAACATTTGAGGGGATAGTGTCGACAGGGGGTAGAAATAGGTAGAGATGGAAATGATTGCTTATAAACTCAAAAAGTCTACTCACTGAAAAAGAGATCCCAGGTCTGGTCACAGTAAAGTCATTCAGTGTCCCACCAAGGCTCCTATACGGTTCGGGAACTTTCAAAGGAGCTAAAAAGTTCCGTTTTCATTTCGTCTTCCCCTTTGGAAAAATCCTTCATTTTATAAGGAAGACTAAGAGTAAGGTAAGATGGAATTCTTCGCATAAAAAAAAGAAATAAGTCTAAGCCGGAAGGCAGGAAAGGAGCGAAGGTAATCTGTGCGTGCAATCTTTCCTCGTGCTTTTATTTTTTTGAATTACCCCTGGGAGAAGCATTATATTTTAAATATAAGAAAGATGCACTTAAATCAGCTGTTCCCGTATCTGGTGTTAATGGCATACCCGTTCTTGGTGCTTTGGCATTTGCAATAGGAAGTTGATTAGGGGCATGCCTTAAGGAAACGAGTCACTCTCGCGGGTATCTCAGATAGAGATGTTGCCTCTGTCACTGCATAAACATAAAGAAGAGTTAGATTCATAGTCAATCCACCTGCTCCGGGTCACGCACGAAGGGTAGAACAAAGGAAGCTAAAGGCTTTCCTGTAACTACTCTTTACACGGTAAAGTAAGCATCTTCTTACCAAATTGAATAGACTTGCCTTGTGAGATGGGAAAGCTAAATAGAGGGGCCAGGCCAAGAAAAGAAGTTATATTCAAATGCCACATTGCTTTTCACACTTTCTTCGATTATCTTTCCTCGGTCAAGCTCGGAGGAAGTTGAATCTAGCTCTACGGAGGTCTTTGCTTTTCACGACTGTTGCTGATTTTTTTCGTTTAAAAAGAATAGCGATTGTTTAGTTTAATCAGCGAGGAGATTGATTCTTACTCTTTCTCGATGCGAAAGATGTTGTGGCCAGGCAAGGTGCGTAGCCTTCTGAGATGGGATGCCGAGAATAAGCTCTTTTAGGAAACCTTAACTTAAGCCCAAGGAATAAGTGGTCTTATCTGCTGTTGCCGATCTTCTCTTTCTTTAGTCCTGCTCGTCTTATGGCATTAGCCTTTGCGGATTAAGGAATTCGCGGGACAGCTGTCTCGGCACACGTCAATCCTTATGTCCACAGCGAGCAGGTTAAGGCACTCTATCTTGCTGCTTGCCTTTATCTTCCAGTCTGCCAAGCAAGTTTGTTTATTCTATGTTATTGAAAAAGAAATCGGTATTTCCCCCAAAGCGCTAGCTTTCATACGCCTAAGAACTTCTAACGTTGTTCTGTCTCCAAACGGAGAGCTCGACCCCTTGCGGGTGAATTTCCCGATTCCTAGCTTCCGCACCAGATGATTGCCACTACCACGTTCTCAGAAAATTCCTTTCAATGCGAATCTAGATCTCGACGTTCGGAGTGGAATTGGTTTAGTCTCCCTAAGGTATACTGTTCCTATACCAGCAGGTTCTTGTGCCGATTTGACCTGCGTCCCGCGGTCCTGTTAAGTCTCGACCAGTTTATACCGAATCGGCGCTTCTGCCCCTTGAAAAATTATCCCCTACACTCTAAAGCGTTCAACGATTATATTCGTTAAGTAAGTCATTTTGAAATGGATGTTTTTTTAGTTCCATTTATTTATCTGTAGAACAAGGTACACATTTACGAAAGTAGCTCTCCGAAAGTACTTTCCTTTGAGTTCGAGTTTGACTTTCGAATTCGAACAAGGGTAACATAGAGCTTTAGCTCATCAAAAATCGTTCTTTGCATTGCAGAATTCTTGACTCTGAGATCTATTCCAACATTTGAAGAAATCACGGAAATAAGCTCTGTAGTATCCAAAGAGCTTTTCTTTTGATTAGAGAAGATGTAAACAAAACAATCCTGAAGTCAATGGAATAAGGTGGCTCTTCTCTTGTTCTAGTTCTTCCTTTATCATCCGAGGGAACAAGAAGAAGATGCCCAATCCCCTAATGGACTCCTGGCATTCATCTTCTGTGATTTCAGGAACGGGAAAGAAAGAAGGAGAATCCGCTCTAAAACTAGGGATCTAAGGATGGTTCTTTGGTGGGAAATCCACCAAAGCTAAAATCCCACTGTTAGAACATCTAAGAAAGAGGAAAGCCTAGCAATTGGTCTTGCACACTAACTCATGAGTCAACCTAGGAAAAGAACTGCTTTCCAGCCTTTCACTCCTCACGTCAGGAAGTGGGAATAGCAGGCAATCGATGACTGAAATGACTTTCTTAGAAAGATTGCGTAACGCTAGATCTCTTCAGGGTTCCATCTCACTCTCTTTCGGCTCGAAGCCGATAGGAAGCAATGCTTCAAGTCGCTGAGGTAAGTTCCGAGAGAGCTACGCTCCGGGTATTCCTACAATTTCTTCTTATAGGTTACTCTTAAAACTCCTCCCTTCGTCTTACCTAATTCCAGATATGGATTAACTGCAATAGCTATAGGGTGTCCGCGATTAATCAGTTTTTAGCATTAATTAGTCTCTTTGAACTCTTAATTAAAACACTGGAAGGGAATCGCTATCGTCTTTCTAAAGGACGGGGATTTACGTGTATTGCTTATGTCCGATTTGCTGACGCTAGCTTGACTTCACTCACTTCAGAGACGGAAAAAGAATAATAAAAAAGGGGCGTAGCGCTTGAAAGCTGAAAATCCGATACAGAAAGAGAGAAAGCGAGTGGAATAAGACTTTCCTTTTTTCGGCCATTTATCAGCAATAGCTACCTGAATGGACGCAAGCAACCCTCGGGGAGAATAAGAATAGTGGTAGAAGCCAATCTCCCTCAGCTGGAAACTATCTAGATAGCTTCATAGCGCTTAGCTACTTTCTCCTTCTGCGCCGCTAGCGCTACTACTCCTAGTGATAGAAAAAACATCCTCTTTTTCGCAATGAGGCCCATCTCGGACCGGTGACGTATTAAAATGATCTGGATCTCTGGCTTATCTCTTACTTGACGGATTCTATTTCGGCTAGTGGCATTGTTGTGACGAGAATCAGGAAAGAACAGGGTTGATTGGCTCTGATCGATACCATCTAAAAGTGCTTGCTTCATCCATTCGTGACATTACCGGGTATTCTTACTAAGTTTCGCCTCTAGTGACTCTTTGAATCATGCGCATGGCTCCATGTCGGCATTTTCATTTGTTTGGGAGGCCTAACGAGTGCTACGAGTGAATGCGTAGCTTTGTCTTCTATTATTTCATTTCGAGTGACAGGTTAGAGGGAAAGAGAACTCCCAAAAGCAGCCATTCTATTCTCTTAAGAAGAGCTATTTTCCCTTGTTATTTCAAAAATGTGTATCACCATACTGAATCTAGCGCAAAGCAAGGAATGATTATCGGAAGTTGGCTACTTACTTAGGTAAATCAGTTCCTTCTCTAAGACCTAACTGCGCTGTCGAGGGAGATCTTTCAAGAGCACATCTCGGATAGGGAGGGACCGGAATTCCCCTTTTTGAAAGAGTTGCTTGTACTAAAGCTTGAAGGTGGAGATCAACTAAAGGTTGCAAGTAAGCAAGAAGCAAGCAGATATCTATTAGCCGCAATAGGTTGAGTCAGTTAAAGGGTAGCCAAAAAGAAGCTGAAGTCAACGCTCTTACGGAAGTGGATTGCTTGCAGATGATGAATTCTGGGATAAAGATGTTAAAAGAAATTATCCCCCCTTCTTTCTTCACTCGTCTTAGAGGTAGTTACCGTCCCGTGGGAGACCGCTACGCACCTTAGGCTATTAAGAATCGCCTTTCGCCGGGTGTGATTACAGAATCCTAGATGCGGAGCTTGCCGGGTAAGATGCTGACTTTGCCGGCTATTTCCGATATGGCTAATTCCTATTAGAATATGCCAACATAAGCATAAGACAGCAAAGAAGACACAAAAACCTGAAATTGATCTCCTTGAATCAGGATCTCCGCCCCAGTCAGCATCTGAGTAAGCAACTAGATTAGGTTGCCTTTTGACAGTAGGGAATAAAAGCCCATCTGCTAATCTTCCTTTCACATAACGAAGGATTCTCTTGGCAGCTTGAAGATGTAACTCACGAGGATCATGCATGAATTGACATACTTGGTTTACAGCAAATGGTTTATCTGGGCGTGTAAAAGTGAGTGAGATATTGAAGTGCTCCCACAAGACTTCTTGACTTCTCTGGATGTTTGACAGGGTTACTCTCTTTTTGTGAGAATTGCTGTCCAAGAACCATAGGGGTAGGTGCCGGTTTGCAGTCATTCAAACCAAATCTTTTTAGAAGATCAAGAGCATATTTCTTCTGAGTGATCTTCATTCCACTAGATGAGCGCTCAACCTGTATGCCCAAAAATTTAGTTCTCCCAGGTCTTTCATGGCAAATTGATGACCAAGTATGAGTTTTAGCTGATCAATTTCGTCTTCTGCATTTCCTGTAACTATTATGTCATCAACATAAAAAAAAAGTACCATAATTAGTTTCACACCTTCTCTCTTGAAAAACAGTGAGTTGTCTGACTTGCTTCGACTGTAACCATTAGAAAGAAGAGTTTTGCCGAGGCTTTCAAACCAGGCTCGTGGGGCTTGCTTTAACCCATGGATTTCCTTTCTCCATTTTCAAACCCATTTAGAATCATCTAATACATGATATCCTGGTGGTTGCTCCATATATACTTTTGTAGGTCTCCATGCAAAAATGCATTTTTTACATATAGTTGATGAAGCTTCCAACCATAGCAGTTTGCAATAGCTAATGCTAATCTTACAGTTCCGACCTTCACAACTGAACTGAAGGTTTCTTCATAGTCTAATCCATATTGTTGATTATAGCCTTTCGCTACTAGTCTCGCTTTCAATCTTTCAATTGTGCCATCCGGTTTATACTTGATTTTAGAAACCCACTTACTTCCAATCACATTTTTCTTTGTAGGTCTTGGCACTATTTCCCATGTGTGATGTTGAAGGAGAGCGTGAATCTCTGCATTCATTGCTTCAACCCACTTAGTTAGGGTCACTAGCAGCTTCACGAAAAGATGTTGGTTCTGAATCTTGAGAGCTGGTAGAAAGAAAAACAGAGTGTAAGACAGATTCTGTACCTTGTGCTTTGGTGGAGGATTGCTCTGTTATGGTGCTCCCTTGGAGTGAACAATTTTCTATAGGAAAGTCTCGCCTTGGTTGAACACTGCGGGAGGATCGTCGTGGAGCATTACCTTGTTCTGCAGGTTCAACCTGATCACCACCTTGATGATAAGTATTTGGCAAACTAGCACTTTCATTGGAAGAATCTGATGACTGAGACAGGTTTGGGTTGGTTGATGGCACAGCTGGAGTATGTTGAATTTGAGAGAGGTCAGTGACTTCATTTTCATCTTGATTATTTTGTTCAGCACTTGTGCCAATAGAGTGAGTTGGACTTGTTGGAGTTCCAGTTCCATTTGACGTATCTGAAGGTTCCTCAGGTGGAGTACACCATGGTTTACTAGGAGAAGACGCTGTAGTAGATGAGGTTAAAGTGGCAAAGTAAAAATGATTCTCATCAAACGTTACATGACGGGAAACAACCATTTTTCCTGTCTTAGGAGAAAAAAAGCATCGGTACCCTTTATGCTCATCACTATATCCAACAAATACACATGTCTCTGCCTTCGGGGATAACTTTCTCCTCACTCTTTTATCCACATGAACATAAGATATACACCCAAAGGCTCTTAAGATGAAATAGTCAGGTAACTGACCTGTAACCAGACATACCATTCGAATTTGCACTTGTTGGTAATCTGTTGATGACAAAGATTGCTGTATGAAAAGCTTCACTCCACAAGTGCTTTGGCACTTAACTTTGAAACATCAGTGAAAGTCCCAACTCTTTAATATGTCTATGCTTCCTCTCAACAACTCCATTTTGAGGTGCAGTGTAAGGACATGATAATTGTTGCTTTACTCCAATAGAAGAGCAGAATGTTCGGAATGATGTGGAGCAGAATTCACTACCATTATCACTTCGAAGAAACTTGATTGGTAACTGATAGTGTCGGGTCATCAAAGTCTAAAAGGACTGAAACTAGCACATCGGCTTTAGACTTCAAAAAAGAAATCAATGTATAGCGTGTAAAGTCATCAACAAAGCTAACATAGTAATGAGAACCAGAGAGAGAAGTTAGTTCAGGAGATCCCCAACAATCAGCATGAATTAACTCAAAGAAGCAAGAACTACTTTGATTAGCATTAGAAAATGGCAGCTTGTGATGTTTGCCAAGTTGACATCCTAACCATACAATCTTGGAGGGAACCTGACTGCAAAAA